GAATTAATTTCCAGTAACAAGAAAAAGAAGAATAGTTTTGGATCAATTAAAAAGAACAACAAATCAAAATAATAATAATAAATATTTGTAATGCGTGCATTGTTTTGTTGTATTCAATTCAAAGGTTTTTTTCTTTCTTTAACTAACTACAAAGATTATGGGTTTTTCACTCTATTTTCTATATAATATCGAAAGAAAAAAACCTAAAACCGAGAAAGGAAACGATAATAAAAATTGCTAATTACAAGTTTTCAAAATCTAGTTATCTTTTCAAATCTAGTTAAAAAAAAAAAAGAAATATTTTTTTGACTCATCTCGTTCTCCGTGTAGGATACCTCTTTTTAGTCTCATTCGATAGATTAAATGAGGAAAACTGCTCTACTATTTAACCTAATGAGTTCAAATTTAAGTAAATTCCATTTTAATAAAGTAGAAAGGGGCGTATTCTAGGTTCTAGGGTCGCTAAAAAAAAAAAAAAAAAAAAAAAAGAATAAAACAACTTATTTTAAAATTTTGACATATTAATTAAAAAAAAGTTATATGTTTTGACTTAAGTTAGATAATAGAGTTTTTTTTTTTTTATGTATTATTTTTTTTATGATTAATTTCGTAAAGAGTTTTTAAATTAATCAGTTAGGTGAATTCTGAATCCTGAGATGCCAAAGACGAGGAATTGAGTTCTTTTTATCTTTCTCTATTTTTGTTGATACCACCTATAATGATTGATAATTCACAAATTTTCAATTGAATTTTTTTGATTCTTGGAACTAGTTATCTTTCTCTATTTCTTAAAAATTTTTTAAAATTGAAACTTAGGGAAGTACTTTAGAAACATATGTATAAAAAAACATATTTTATTGAGTCCCTTCATGCCTACTATAACTAGTTATTTCGGTTTTCTACTAGCAGCTTTAACTATAACCTCAGTTCTATTTATTGGTCTAAGCAAAATCCGACTTATTTGAAATTAATTGAATGAAGATTTTTTTATAAAAAAGGATTTCGGTGGTATTTCATATGTTCGATAGTTCCTTACCGTGTTAATTACCCAATTTTGGTCATTGAGATTCACCGGCAATACAGATTAAGAGCTAGGAATAGATAGTACCTCTCTTTTCTCCCTTTCAAAAATGAAAACAAAAGAAAATTGAAATGATTGAAGTTTTTTTATTTGGAATCGTCTTAGGTCTAATTCCTATTACTTTGGCTGGATTATTCGTAACTGCTTATTTACAATACAGACGTGGTGATCAGTTGGACTTTTGATTAATTAACATCTCTTTTTTTTTACTGACCTCCTTCTTGCTTTCATATGCGGGAGGTTTAATTCAGATTGCTACTCAATGATTTGCGAACAGTGGAATTTTGACACAATCTAATAAACAAGAGGGAAATCACGCTCTGTAGGATTTGAACCTACGACATTGGGTTTTGGAGACCCACGTTCTACCGAACTGAACTAAGAGCGTTTTTCTTGTTTTTTATAAAAAACGAAAAGGCTAGAAAGAGGACATTTTTTAACCCGAATCGATTTTGTACGTATATACTATATCATAGTATATCATAAATTTCAGAATTATATGTATGTCCAATTTTATTAAAAAAAGATAGATCTAAAAAAGATCCCTCGTTACTGCTCAGAAGAGCAGTAATAGGTAGGGATGACAGGATTTGAACCCGTGACATTTTGTACCCAAAACAAACGCGCTACCAAGCTGCGCTACATCCCTTTCAATTGGTTTACAGTGTCATTGTAGAGAATTCCTGTCTTTTTTTCCACATCCTTCTTCTTTTTTATTGATATATCAAATTCATTTCTTCTTTTTTTTCTCATATCAGATAACAAACATATAATTAAAAAATTACTTTTTTTTTTACGAAAATTGTCTCAATTTCAATTTTACTTACATAAATAGGCGTTTCCATTTTAAAATGGAATCTATAAGATCGTTCTAGTAGACAATATTTCAATTCTAATTTTCAAAGTGGGGGGGGGCGGAAGTTACGTATACAAATACAAGAACTTCTTAACTACATGTACATCTGTAGTTATATATATTACTATATATAATGTAATACAATAAATAAAGAAGAAAGAAGGAGGATTTCAAATGCGAGATCTAAAAACATATCTTTCCGTAGCACCAGTACTAAGTACTCTATGGTTCGGTTCGTTAGCAGGTTTATTAATAGAGATTAATCGTTTATTTCCAGATGCATTAACATTTCCCTTTTTTTCATTCTAGTTATTAACATCAGAAAGGGGTGAAAAATTTTAGAGATACAATCAACGATCGGGGACTAATCCCCCCCTTTTTTTTTCTAATTCATTCTAAAAAAATAATTAGAAAAAGGTAGGGGGGGCGAAAGGTCATAAAAACGAGGGTTCAGGATCCAATTAAATTAGTAATAGAACGAAAAAAAAAAGTGTTGCTAGGGAAAGAGTATCCGATGAGATACTTAAAAAAAATACTGTACAAAGATTTTAAATAGAGTTTTCACAAAATCATTGTATTGCTTATTATTTTATTTTTATTTAATTACTAATTAATATTCATTGCAACGAAATATTTCAGAATTTTTTTTAGTTAACAGCTTCTATTTTTTGGTTCTTGTTCTTTCTGGATCCTCAAAATAAAATAGAAGATTGGGGTGAATCATAAATCCAAAGGAGGTTTCATGGCCAAGGGTAAAGATGTTCGAGTAACAATTATTTTGGAATGTACCAGTTGTGTTCGAAATGATATTAAGAAAGAATCCGCGGGAATTTCCAGATATATTACTCAAAAGAATCGGCATAACACCCCTAGTCGACTGGAATTGAGAAAATTCTGTCCCTATTGTTATAAACATACAATTCACGGGGAAATCAAGAAATAGATCAAATTGAGTGCTTGTATGTCAACTTTTATTTTAAGAACAGGAATAATGTTAGTATCTATATATTATTACATATATATAAATATAAACAAATAAATCAATAGAAAGAAATCTAATCCTATATTCTTAATTCTATATAGAAACTCTATCCTATATAGAAATAGAAATCGTTTTTATTTTGATCCGATCAAAATAGGATTTTAGAGATTAGGATTTTAGAGATAAGGAATAAAAAAATTATGAATAAATCTAAGCGACTTTTTACTAAATCCAAGCGATCTTTTCGTAGGCGTTTGCCCCCGATCCAATCGGGGGATCGAATTGATTATAGAAACATGAGTTTAATTAGTCGATTTATTAGTGAACAAGGAAAAATATTATCTAGACGGGTGAATAGAGTGACTTTAAAACAACAACGATTAATAACTATTGCTATAAAACAAGCTCGTATTTTATCTTTGTTACCTTTTCTTAATAATCAGAAACAATTTGAAAGAAGTGAGTCGACCCCTAGAACTACTAGCCTTAGAACCAGAAAAAAATAGACTTATTCTTCAATTGAATAACAATTCCAATCTGAAGGAATTAAAAAAGAGATTAACATTTTGTTCGAAAAATCCAATCAAGAATCAAAATTTGATTGTTATGTCTGTGTCTGTCATAAAAAAAAAAAGAAAAGAATCGTCGAAAAGAAAAAGAATAACTCTTTGTTTAGCGACTATATACTCTCGTTTTATTTTGACGACTTTTTTATAATACTAATTTCTACTCTACCTTCCCCGAGCTCATTCTCCTTAGAACTCTATTTAAAATATTTGAGTGGATTTTTTCCAATCCCCTTATTCTTTTATCTGATTCGAAATCGTATAAAGACAACTCCTATTTAATAGAGCTATTTGTGCAAGTATTTTCCGATTAAGAAGTAATTGCTTTTTGTACAGATTGTGTATGAATCGGTTATAACTATAGAATACCCCCATTTCGTGAATTACGGCATTTATTCGAGTGATCCATAAACGGCGAAAATCTCTTTTTCTTTTACCCCTATCCCGATGAGCCGAAACTAAAGCTCTTATTCTCTGTTGAGTCATAGTTCGTGTAAGTCGTGAATGAGCCCCTCGAAAGCTTGATGCAAATAAACGAAGTTTTGTTCTACGCCTCCGAGCTATATATCCGCGTTTAATTCTAGTCATTGAATAAATCAAACTTTGATGAATAACTAATTCTTTTTTTAGTTATTCTTTTCCCCTTTACTAGTCTATTAATAACCAAACGAATTATTCCAATGTATAAAAAAAAATTCCAATGGCTTTTGCTACTCTAACCTTCCCCACCACTATTTTTTGCTAGGTATTTTCCTTTGCTTTGCTTTGAAAGGATAAATTGCCTTGATACTTGATAAAAAAAAAGAGAATAACTACAAAAAGTAGTAAATAGAAATGGATAAATAGTGGGTTCCATCGTTTCTATGGTTACTTCTAAAACGGTGAGGTCCTCTCTATACACCGGAGCTCCTTCTTTTAATTAATCAATACTATTGGTAACTTGTACAATTCACATTCTTTGGCTCTACCCCATCAATATTCCAGTAATTAGGTCTTTCACAATAAGATCCACTTTATACAGTAACGGTATTTCATTTGTAAAATAGATTTGGTCGTTTACCCTGTTAGTCCGTTCTTTTCTTTCAAGAGTGGAATCTTTTTTTTAATAAAAAATGGAATTTCCCCCGCTTAATGGATAACCATTTGTTATCATTGGGGGTTTTCTAAAAAATGGAGTTGATTGGATTTGCACCAATGTAAACCATAAGTTTCAGACACAATAGAAGATATGAACAATCTATCTTTTTTAAATAATGAATCGAGTTCCTCCATTCTATTTTATTCACAGGTACTGATCCTTGATATTTCAAAAAGAATTTCCTTTTTGTGTCTCAGTCTATGATCTAAACGAGTCGCACATACACCCGAGTACATGTTCCTCGTCGCTGAGGGCATCCCCGAAGCGCTGGGGATTTCGTGACATTTCGGATTGGCTGTCTTGTATTTCTAATAAGTTGTTTAATGGTTGGCATACGGAATCATATAAATAATGGGCTGGTTTAGATTAGTTCTAACCGGCTAATTCTGAATTACTTCTCTTCAAGATTCTCTTCAATATATTTTTTTTAATATTGAAGAGAATATGAAACTAAACCTTTAATCTAAAAAGATATAAAATTAGAAATTGTAGATTTGCATGAAATCACTCCTATTTTTTATTGAACCGCTACAAGATCAACAATTCCATGAGCTTGGGCTTCTGTTGCTGACATAAAAACATCCCTTTCCATGTCTTCGGATACAACCCATATAGGTTTGCCCGTTCTTTGTACATAAACCCTTGTGACGGTTTCGCGAAGTTTTAGTAGTTCTTCCGCTTCCAAGATAAATTCTCCCGTTTGTGCCTCATAAAACGAACTAGCGGGTTGATGGATCATTACCCTGATGATATAATAGAAAATGTTCCTCTATTTCGCAGAATGAGGCGAGATAACCAAAAAAACGGAGAAAATTGAATAACCGTACAGGCTTTTTTTGTGCATTGCATACGGCTCCACAATGGAATTTACTTTTTTGACCTTTCCTTTTGACGAAAGAAAACAAAATATAGGTTGTATTATACGCAGATCCAGAAATCATCCAATTACCATCCTTCTTTTTTGTAGGAGTTAAAAAATACTATGATGGTTCCGTTGCTTTATATATCATTTTTTTGATTCGTCTATGATTCAGCAATCCCAAAGTGTCTTTTTTTTTTTTTTAATATCAATTTTGTAAATAAGCTTCCGGTGTGAAAACAAAGTTTGTGACGCTGAGATGTGCCCGAATAGGTAAGATATCATTTGAAATACCCCTTCCTTATCTCATACTACTCTTTCAATATATAATCTAATTTTTTTTTAATCTAAAAAATTTCATATCGAATTCGAAGTGCCATGCTATTATTACTTAACTAATTCATATTTTCGATGGCGAAGGCATAGTATTTTTTTCTCGAAAATAAAAAAACTCATTGGCGCCAAGCGTGAGGGAATGCTATACGTTTGGTAATTGCTCCTCCGACTAGGATAAAGGATGCTATTGAAGCGGCCAATCCCATGCATATTGTCTGTATATCGGGTCGCACAAATTGCATAGTATCATAAATAGCCATTCCCGATATTACCCATCCACCAGGAGAGTTTATAAACAAATAAAGATCTTTGGTATCCTTTTCTATACTGAGATATATCATAAGACTAATAAGTTGATTCGAGATTTCGGTATCAACCTCTTGGCCTAAAAAAAATAATCTTTCTCGATAAAGTCGGTTGATTAGGATAAAATTTTATTCCTTAGGAGCCGTACAGGCACCTTTTGATGCATACGGTTCAACAAAAATTGTGAAAAAATCAATGTGTCGATTCCAACCCCCCTTTTTTTCATAGAAGGTTTTTCTTTCTAACTTATAACGTAAGGACTTGCTCCCAAAAGTCAAAGAAAAAATCCGTTTTGGCCCCTTTTATTAGATATTATAATCCTATAATAAAACGATTGATTAAGCCTGTCAGACTAACTTGATTCATTGATATTTTTTTTCATCGAGATTCAGTTGAAATGGCGATGGTTTTTTCTTGTTCCTGAACGGGCTTCTTCCTTTTTTTATTCCATTTTTTAGGTTTATGCTCTACCCCGAGTAAAAGGAAAAATTTGCCCGATTTTTATTTGCACATATAGGACAAATGAACCAAATACCGCGTCTTTTTTTACTACTCCTTCTTTTTTTTTTCAATTCATTTCTTTCACATGTCTTCTGTCAACTAGTCAACAAATTTTTAATTATATTATTTGATTTGAGCAACAGTCTGTTTTAGATCACCCTGTTTCAATTTTTTTTATTTTTGAATCGAATTTTTTATCATAATTTTGCATATCATATAAGTAGTTTTTATCATAATTTTGCATATCATATAAGTAGTAATTATAAAAATATTATATATTAATTATCAATTGGATTTTTGCTAAACGGAGCCTGGATACTTCATTTGATTAGTCCGATCACGTAAACCATAAAAAAATTTTGATAATCTAATATCAATCTAAATACTCCCTGCATTTAATTCCACTTTATTTTTTGCGCTTCGCATTACAAATTTTTGATAATTCAATCAATCTTTTTGGGCGAAACAGAGGATATCTCGATCGAGGGAGAAAATGGGGAAATCCCATATAGCCCAATATATCTGACAAGTCGCACTATATGTCAACCCAAGATGTATCTCCTTCTCCAGGACTTCGAAAAGGTACTTTTGGAACGCCAATAGGCATGAAATGAAAAAAAAAAAAAGAGAATGAAGTTCTCTATTTCACTTTGATGTGGAAACGTAAGACTGGGGTTTCGTTTTTTAATACTATTATCCTTTTTTCCTACTTTATTAATCATATTTAAATTAATCATATTTAATACATAAGTTGAATAAGCTAAAATAAAATATAAAATAAAAGTAAAGTAAGAGAGAATGAATCAAAATAAAGGAAATTTTTTACGAACGGGCTTCTGAATGATGAACAACAATAGCTATCTTGGTTAATATAAAATAGGATTCACCCCCATTGCGTATTGGTACTTATCGGATATAGAATAGATCCGCTTCCCTTTTTTCTTATGAATCGAATTGTTCCATTATTACTAACAGAATAGAACAAATATTAATCCTTTCTCCGAAATAATTACCTAAAAAAGGGGGGGTCCGTAGCATAGTTTTTTCCAATGCAATAAAGTTACATAGTATCTATTTTTCGTTGATAAAGGGGTATTTCCATGGGTTTGCCTTGGTATCGTGTTCATACTGTTGTATTGAATGATCCCGGTCGTTTGCTTTCTGTTCATATAATGCATACTGCTCTGGTTGCTGGTTGGGCCGGTTCGATGGCTCTATATGAATTAGCTGTTTTTGATCCCTCCGACCCTGTTCTTGATCCAATGTGGAGACAAGGTATGTTCGTTATACCTTTCATGACTCGTTTAGGAATAACCAATTCGTGGGGCGGTTGGAATATTACAGGAGGGACTATAACGAATCCGGGTCTTTGGAGTTACGAAGGGGTAGCCGGAGCACATATCGTGTTTTCTGGCTTGTGCTTCTTGGCAGCTATTTGGCATTGGGTATATTGGGATCTAGAAATTTTTTGTGATGAACGTACAGGAAAACCTTCTTTGGATTTGCCCAAGATTTTTGGAATTCATTTATTTCTTTCGGGGGTGGCTTGCTTTGGTTTTGGCGCATTTCATGTAACAGGATTATATGGTCCTGGAATATGGGTCTCCGACCCTTATGGACTAACCGGAAAGGTCCAACCCGTAAACCCGGCGTGGGGCGTAGAGGGTTTTGACCCTTTTGTTCCGGGAGGAATAGCCTCTCATCATATTGCAGCAGGGACCTTGGGTATATTAGCGGGCCTATTCCATCTTAGTGTTCGTCCGCCTCAACGTCTATACAAAGGATTACGTATGGGCAATATTGAAACCGTCCTTTCCAGTAGTATTGCTGCTGTCTTTTTTGCAGCTTTTGTTGTTGCTGGAACTATGTGGTATGGTTCTGCAACTACTCCCATCGAATTATTTGGTCCTACTCGTTATCAATGGGATCAGGGATACTTTCAACAAGAAATATATCGAAGAGTTAGTGCTGGACTGGTTGAAAATCAAAGTTTATCAGAAGCTTGGTCTAAAATTCCTGAAAAATTAGCTTTTTATGATTATATTGGTAATAATCCAGCAAAAGGGGGGTTATTCCGAGCGGGTTCAATGGACAATGGAGATGGAATAGCTGTTGGATGGTTAGGACACCCCGTCTTTAGAAATAAAGAAGGGCGTGAACTTTTTGTACGTCGTATGCCTACTTTTTTTGAAACATTTCCGGTTGTTTTGGTAGACGGAGACGGAATTGTTAGAGCCGACGTCCCATTTAGAAGGGCAGAATCAAAATATAGTGTCGAACAAGTAGGTGTAACTGTTGAGTTTTATGGTGGTGAACTCAATGGAGTGAGTTATAGTGATCCCGCAACTGTGAAAAAATATGCTAGACGGGCTCAATTGGGTGAGATTTTTGAATTAGATCGTGCTACTTTGAAATCCGATGGTGTTTTTCGTAGCAGTCCAAGAGGTTGGTTTACTTTTGGACATGCTTCGTTTGCTCTACTTTTCTTATTTGGACACATTTGGCATGGTGCTAGAACCCTCTTCAGAGATGTTTTTGCTGGTATTGATCCAGATTTGGATGCTCAAGTGGAATTTGGGGCATTCCAAAAACTTGGAGATCCAACTACAAAAAGACAAGCAGTCTGATGCAACAAGACAAGCAGTCTGATGCAACATTGCTTTTTTTCTTCTAGTTTCTGTTTGCGATTTTATTTAATAGGTAGGGTACTGCAGGAATCTTGATTTAAACCGCTGCCGTTTCTTTGACTCTTTTTCTTTCTTTATCCAGAGGGATACTCCCAAGTAAACAAAACAGGTATGAAAGCTATAATTGTAAACCACGATCAAATTTATGGAAGCATTGGTTTATACATTTCTCTTAGTATCCACTTTAGGGATAATTTTTTTCGCTATTTTTTTTCGGGAACCACCTAGAATTTCAACTAAAAAATGAAATAATTTTTCATTATCTTCATTGACGTAATCAGCCTCCAAATATTTGGAGGCTGATTACGTCAACTAGTCCCCGTGTTCCTCGAATGGATCTCTTAGTTGTTGAGAGGGTTGCCCAAAGGCAGTATATAGAGCATACCCAGTAAAACTTACAAGTAACCCAGATATAAAGATGGCGACTAGGGTTGCTGTTTCCATTATTATAGAATTGAAAGACCACAATGGATCTATGCTAAGATCGTTTATTTACAACGGAATGGTATACAAAGTCAACAGATCGTAATGAATACAAAATAAGATTTATGGCTACACAAACTGTTGAGGATAGTTCTAGATCTGGTCCAAGAAGCACTACTGTAGGGAAGTTATTGAAACCATTGAATTCCGAATATGGTAAAGTAGCTCCTGGATGGGGAACGACCCCTTTGATGGGTATTGCAAT